GCCCCTTATCGTATCGCGCGCGCATCTTCAAGCAATCGGGGGAGGCGCCGAGTACATAGACGAGGCGGTCCCGGGAATGAAAGCCCATTCCCTCGTGCTCTGGAACTGATTGACTTCGGTTTCACAAAAAGGTTCCATTTTGTGAAACCGTAGCGTAGGCGAAACCTGGCAGCCCGCCCAGAGTTTGACCTTATCCGGTCCTGGAAGGAAACCCCACTTTCCTTCCTTCCCCCTGCAGGCAACAACACTGGGAGGAAGACGATCAGGATCTCACGTGTGGCAGCTGTTGGAACAAACTCCGAATCCAAGAGGTACCTACCTAGAGAAAAAGGAAACTCACCACTCACTGGTGAAAGAGGAGAGAGAAAGGACCAATGGAAGGCCCCGGGGCCGGAATGCGGTAGGGTCTTCAAGCCCCACGCTCGATTCTCGAGATTCATGGGCCGTCTCGCGAAGATCTTCGATCCGAACCTTCGCATCTACTCTCTCTTAGAGGATGAACCACGCCTTCGCTATCGCAAGAATATAGCGATCGAAGAGCTATGCTTCGCGTATTACGAAAGCCGTATTGCCCGAAGGGGGCATGCTGCAAGAGCGTAGGTGAGTGGTAAGTAAGCGTAGGAGGCGTGCCCGAAGGGCAGCGGCAGCAGTGTGTGATTCTTTAGATTCTTTAACTGAGAAGGGCTTTAATTTAAGTCACCAACGACTTTCTTCTGATCACCATCTGCTTTGTATTTGAAGCACTGATGAAGAGTGGAGGGGACTTCGACTGCCTTCTTGTATCGGGTGAAGAGAAGGGGGCGGTAGGCTTAGTAGGGCTCGAACCTACAATATTACCGTTATGAGCGGTACGTTTCAACCAATTAAACTATAAGCCCCTACGGATCTCTACATGCAATTCGCTCACTTCGGGAAGAGTGGACGGAAAGAGGAGGCCTTTGCTCTATCTGCTTCTTCCTCTTCCCAGGAATGAACAATTGGATAAAAAAAAGATTTTATTCTTTTTTTTTTTTATATTTTGTTTATAATAATAATATTTAAAAGATTAAGCAAGCGGCCCTTTCGTGACTCAAACTGCCGGTACGCTCTAGACAGGTCTTGAACCTCATTCTCTCGGGCCCCAGCTGAAAAAGGATGCGAAGCTAGCGGAAACAAACAACCAATAAAGAGGATAAAGAACCAAAACAATAAATCAGGGTGGTGGGTTAGGATAGACTTTATAGATACCTTTTTGATCTAGCTCTGCTTGCTTGCTGACCTGTGCTACCTATTCTTGATCCATTAGGGTAGGAATAACATAAGAGAAAGAAGCTTACTATCTCGCTTTGAGCGCTACCTAAGCAACTTTTAAGGCACTCAGAGAAGAGTGGAAAGATTCCTAGAAAGTAAACTCACTCAAATTTCGTATAGCAAGAAAGGAATGTCCCATGACTCAGGCATTCGCTTGCAGCGGATACGGGGCATGTCCCTGAGACTATTGATTCAATAGCAGCGTATTTTGACACCGTATTCTGATTCCCTCCCTCACATGCAGCCTATTCTCCGCTCGTGGCTATCTTAACCATTTTTTCAATTGGATGCGCTTAAGAAATCCCCCCTGGCTCTAAATAATAAATAACCAGTAATTGATTACCTGGCTTTCCAATTCATTTGCTCCATATACGGCTAATACAGCAGGAAACAACTATGCTAGTACACACTTGCCCTGTGTGCCGTGCCCCCCAGTCAAGTATTACTCACTTCCACCAAGAGAGGTCCTATCAACTACTCAATCAATGGGAATAAGCGAACTGCACCTTTATGAATACTCAGACTTAGACTGGGTACAATCTAAATAGATAGAAGGAAAGGAACTCAAACTCCATCTAGACGGCTTGGATAAAATGACTCTACCTTAAAAGAGAGAGATACTATGGTTTAAGTAGTGCTTCCAACTGGGTTTCCCTTATAGCCTAAAAAAAGTATACTGAGAAGATAGCCTTTTAAGTTCAGAGGTGGGGAAGAAATAGAAGTCAATCCCTCCGATAGAAAATCTCGCAAAGAAAATGCCTTATATTATCTAAGCAGAATGCTCGTGGGGGTAGAAAATCGATTATTCTCCTATTGAGAAATACCATTCATCACGTCGTAGTGAAGTCAGTTTGGAAATGCTCTAACGTTCTCCACTTCCGGAAAAGGTTCCGAAGATCTAACCGGAGGAAATAACCAAAGAAAAAGGCTCTACTGCTAACCGTGATTCTCGTCCGACTCTGAGCGGTGAGTGGGGTAGGCGGAACGTTGTGCGGTAGCAGCCTGCCAGGCATTAAATTGATAAGAAACTTGGCTTTGCCAAGAGATAGCAATCTAAGACAAGGGCAGTGGGGAAGGTAGATAGCGAGCGAGTGGGTCAAGATGCGGGAGGACTTCACTGGCAAAGAGTGAGTTGCCAGGGTAGGAGAATGAGTTTCCAAAGAATATGAAGGGGGATCATTGAAACAAGCTTTATAGCTTGTGTACAACCTTTGTAACTTCATGGTATACTCATGGATTTGCCAGTTCCTATTTTGAAGGATGCAATTTCTTAACCGTTTTAACTCCGTTTAGCACATTCTTTGTTGCTACTAGGGGGTCCTGAAGTAAAAGGAGATTTTACCCCTTGGTGTCAATTAGGTGCTGTGGACTATTGTTTCTCCCCATGGCGCTTTCGGACTAATAGGTTTCATGTTATGTCAATTCTAACTTGCTTGATCTGCTCAATTGGCGACCTTAGAATGTAATCGAAAGAGTGAACATTGCTCTTTTTGTTTCTGTATTCTTGATTTATCCACTAGGTAAATCTGGTTGGTTCTTTGCACAAACAACTTTTTGATTCTTTTATATATGTTGCTTTTGAGGCTTCTTCATTCACAAGTGAAGAATTCAACTACTGGTGGTCCGGCTACGTAGCCAAGGCCTTTTTCGCTGACATTTTTTTGGGCCAAAGCTGAGTGAGAAAAAAGAATCTAGCCAGCACCCAAGAAAAAGGTTTCAGAGAAAAGGAAGGCTGATTCTGATTCTATTCAGCCACAAAGCGAAGGAGCCTCAAAGAAAGTTAAGAGTCAGTTTACTTACCGGGTTGGAACTGCTTCTTTAAAATGGAATATCTAACTCGCCTTGTACTCTTAGGGGATTTACCCATGAAAACGTCTGGAGTGAAGGGATCTGTGGAATCTTCGAAGGGAGCGGCACCTCCGAAGCAAAGAGTCAATTTGTTTTCAACATGAATTCAAAACATTATTGTTGTGTCACTTGTAACAAATTCTTTTATCTTTTTGCAGCAATCTCCTTAAGGCAAAAGACGAAGTTTGCAAAAGGATCGGCTTCGGCCAGATGAAGAGGAATCATAAGCAGAGCAATAAATTAGTGAGGCAACTGCCATGGAGACGGAAAAAAAAAGGAGCGAGAATCACCAAATGACTCAACTTTTGCCTCGGAGGAGTCCAGCGAAGAGGAAACGGAAACGGCTGAACTGAAGGGAAAACAAAGTCTGGGTGGCCCTAGAAAAAACGACGATTCAGAGAGCCCGTCTTCCCCTGAGCCAGCAATGCCTGGTAAACATTGGACCTAAGGTCTTTCATTGAGTGAGGAAAGGGAAATGGCAGTAAATCATGGAATGGGGATAAGGCAAGATTTTATGGTTTTTTCTAAGAGAAGAAGAAAGTAGTCTAAAGAGGAAACGGTTGATGGAAAAATGAGTATAATTAGTAGATTCCATTTGGAAGACAAAGCCTTTTTATAAATTCATAAAGAGCTGACCCCCTCATCTAGATTCAAAGTAAAGGTGTTGTTCGGATATTGATCGTAGCAATCCATTGATTGCCTTCATTGGATGGGTTCAGGCTTGCTTGTCTCGCTCTCATATTGGAAGGCTAGGTTTGGAACCCTCTAGGAACTGAATCGCTAGAAAGATCTCTTCTTTCGTTTAAACCAAACCAAGTGGGCCCTAAACCAAAGCTTTGATCGCAGCGCTTCCCCCTTCTTGTTAGTCCTCTTAGCATACACCACTTCGAATAGTTACTTCCCTCCTTACTTAACATAGGCCGATTCACATCGTTTTTATAGGCAAAGTCTTCAGTTGGAAGAACTTATTCCCACTTGCTCGGTCTCCCTTGCACTAAGCTCCTCAGCAAGTCTTCAAGTAAACCCGACGACACCGAGAGGGATAGATGACATTCATGAAGAATCCGATGTTTCCGTATCGGTTTGAGAGTTTAGCTAGTGAGAGGACCTAACTACACTTGACATAGCATAGGCCCGGCTTGAAGCCTGAAATAAAGCCAGAAGAGAAGTGTCGGTGGGAAAGAATAATAGGTTCGTAAGGCCGGCAAGACGAACCGATACGCTATGGCATGAATACCCCGCCAACACTTATATATAGTTACTATTCAAAGCCGTCCGTAGTAGGTGTTCCAATTTCTCATTACCACCCCTGGGTACATAATCTAAGAAGGTCTATTCTGAACTACAATACTGAAAAAAAACCTTCCACCAGAACAGCTGCATAGCTGGCTGGAAATGCTCACCTGTAGCGATTAGGTTTCTTTCCGGCATGTCTACTTTCTTAGCTTACAATGGAAAGGGCATAGATAAATGCTATTAGACTGGAATAACTTAAAAGCTTCATCCTCCGGCTTACCCCCTTTCCCTATTTAATAGCATTTTCAGATCCCTTAGCATCTTCAGACCTTGGCGAGGAATCTCCGAACCTTGGCTTTTTGGTCGATCATATTCGGGCTTATCCCCCAACCCCAATACCCAAACCTTTCCGTCATAGTCTTTGCCGAGCGGTATTTAGCCTCAGTTTTGACTCTTATTCCTTTCCCTCCGAAAACCATTATTAGGGAATAAGCGGGAGGGACATATGTCGTAGTTCCACAACTCAGAGTTCTAATGTTGGGATTGGTCGAAGAGGTTTTATTAGCGAGAAAGGCGCAAGTCTCAGAGCTGAGCTCACATCTTAGACAGCCTAGCTTTCACTCCTA